AAAATTGATCTTCTTTTATATTTTATACATAGGTCGTCAATTCGGTATTGGATAAAAAGTGCGAGAAACCCGTTTTCCAGTAAACGGTTCAAATTTTTTTATCGATATGAGTGTTCTATATCAGATAAATTGCCAACTATTATATTAATATGAATTTTGAAACTATCTCCTTATCTCCTACTAGCATAGTGGTAGAAAGAGTACCTTCTTGTGCCTCGACTTCAAAGGGTTTACCTTTAACCATGTTAATGGGCCCGCATTATTGGCTAATAGAGAATCAAAGGTTTACCAATGAATCACGAAATGCTATGGTTCTTACATATGATTTCTTAATTTATTCAGAAGTAATTCGTCGAGATCGTGCACCTTCTTTCTTATTTCATTTTAATTTAAAAAAAAAAAAAAAAAAAAATGCAGCTGGTTGGATCCAGCCTATTCTTGAAATAAACAACTCGCACACACTCCCTTTCCAAAAAAGATCAATACACCAAGCACTACACTTAGATTTATTGGATTTGTTGCTAAAATATTGGTATTAAACCCTAAACTCCCGGCGGATGGCCAATGACCCAAGTAAACGAAAGAATCGGTTACATTTTTCATATGATCTCCTCTTGTAGATAGGACTAAGAAAATCGAACAGAGTTCTTTTTGTATCACCTGATCCCCTCTGTTTTGTTTGATTGATCTCTTTTTTTTTTCTTAATTTCCTTATTTAAAATTTAAAATTTAAATAAAGAAATTGAATCTATTCTAATTTTTTTTTTTATTATTTATTATATTATTTATTATATTAATATTAAATTATTATATATTGTGGATTATAGAAGTTCTCAATAAGACACTTATTAGCCCTAGACCCCAGGCCTCATGTTTGCTCCATCCTAATCTAATAAAAAAAAAGTCAAACTAATAAAAAAAAAAGGGGGGGGTTCCCCTTCCATTAAAGGCGGGAAGGAAGAAAGCGAGTGGATTCGCTAATTCCTCATCCTCAAATTAGTCCTTCCCCGGGGTATTGTTTCAACGAACAAGTGATTAGACCAACAAGTGATTAGATGATAGGGGTGAAGTGTTGATCTAATTCTAAGAAGCAAGAGACAGGTACACAGCAAAAAAATAAAATAAGAAAATTAGGACGTATTTTAAATATTTATGGGATTAAACAAAAGGATTCGCAAATAAAAGCGCTAATGCCACGACTAGCCCATAAATTGTTAAAGCTTCCATAAAAGCCAGACTAAGCAATAAAGTACCTCGTATTTTACCCTCTGCTTCTGGTTGTCTCGCGATACCTTCTACGGCTTGGCCCGCAGCAGTACCTTGGCCAACCCCAGGTCCAATAGAAGCAAGCCCTACGGCCAACCCAGCAGCAATAACAGAAGCGGCAGAAATCAGTGGATTCATGGTAAGCTCCTCACACCAAAATAAAGAAATGGTTAATGATACAATCAACCAATGAATTATTACTTATTATTTCATCATTAAGACCCATCCGCCCGAAGTAACTAAGAACTCAAAAGTGAATTGAGGTAATGATATCCCTGAATCAGCAGAACGACTTCAATATCTCCTTTTTTATTTCTACCGTGTAGTCTTTGTAAATCCAAAAGGTTCTAGTTATTCCATTTCTTTGGTCTAAGCCACTCTTTTTATTCTTGGCACGTTCTGTTCTCCTCTATATGCTTGACTTCATCTGTTTATTGTTTATTCATTCAATCCCCAGTCACAGATAAAACGGAAGAACTCCTATTGAATTCAAATTCAGTAGTAGGAAAGATATATATATATATAAAATAAATAATAATATTAATATTATTATTATAATTATAATAAATAAAATTATAATAAATAAAAAATATAATATAATATTAATATATATTTCTATTATTTTATTTGTATGTATAGTCCATATATAGATAATTAATGAATATCTAATATCACATATACATGTGTTTCTTGCATAACGTAAACCATTCTTTATGCTGTTGAATCGGATTCTAGTCGAAGAATAGAATCATGCTTCGAAACATACACAGGAATTGGCTTATAGCCATTACACTACACATATATATCCATACCTAGCTCAGCACGACCCCCTAATCGACTTTTTTATGAATCTTATTTGCTTGTAAACTCTTCTCTTCCTTTTACTTATCATTATCGCGACCCCTGCATGAATATAAATGGATGGGATCGTCAGCCCGAATCATTACGTATAAAGATTTGATTGCAATTAATGACAACTTTGATCAATCGTTGAATCAAATTGAATCAAATCGAATGGAATTATTCTTTCTATAGAACATACTCTTTTTGTTTTAGGCGCATGTCGGAGACAGATAAGATAACAATTCTTAGTCAAATTATGAAAATAAAATAGAGTAATTGACTGAACAAATATGATCATATCATAGAATATTGATTAGAGAGACATAACATAAATGGACCATAAAGTCAATCTTAGGAAAAAGATCTTTTAGATCTCTTTCCTTTTTTTTTTTACAATTCCCAACCCAAATATCGTACATCTTTTTTGTTCCTACTTTAGACCATACATGTCTCGTTTGGATATATTGTGTTCCCCCAGTAGATTATCTTGAGACACTCGAGAGTTGGGATAAGCTTTTTTTTTTCGAAAGCTAGTCAATGATGACCCTCCATGGATTCACCTATATAAGCCGCGGCTAAGGTTGCAAAAATAAGAGCTTGAATCCCGCTTGTGAATAATCCAAGGAACATGACAGGTATAGGAACTACTGAAGGTACTAAAGAAACAAGAACAACAACTACTAATTCATCAGCCAATATATTCCCGAAAAGTCGAAAACTAAGTGATAAAGGTTTTGTGAAATCTTCTAGGATGTTAATTGGTAAAAGTATTGGAGTTGGTTGAATGTATTTACCGAAATAACCCAACCCTTTTTTGGTAAGACCTGCATAGAAATATGCCACTGATGTGGGTAAAGCTAAAGCAACAGTAGTATTTATATCATTCGTAGGTGCTGCTAACTCTCCATGAGGTAACTGTATGATTTTCCAAGGTAAAAGAGCACCCGACCAGTTAGAAACAAAAATAAATAGAAACATAGTTCCAATAAAAGGAACCCAGGGGCCATAATCTTCTCCAATCTGAGTTTTGCTCAGGTCTCGAATGAATTCAAGGACATATTCGAAAAAATTCTGACCGTCGGTTGGAACGGTTTGTGGATTCCGAACAGCTATAGCGGCTGAACCTAATAAGATAGCAATTACGACCCAAGAAGTAATAAGTACTTGGGCGTGGACTTGGAAACCCCCTATTTGCCAATATAAATGTTGGCCCACTTCCACACCAGATATATCATATATATCCCTTAGTGTGCTTATGGAACATAGTATAAAATTCATATTACCCTCTGACAGAAATAGAACTAAAAAAGGAATTATAATTATTTTGATTCAACCATCTCTTTCTCGACTCGCCCACTTTGACTTTAATCGCATATTTCAGGTGCCAAGGAATCACAGAATATCCCCATCCATTTTTATCTCTTTTTTGAGATTCAGGAATGGTAACCGATTCAATCAATCTATAGAGTTCAAAAAGTTATTGACTTATCTTAATCTTATTATTAATCAATGATTTCTTATATAGCTAGAACGACCCTCACAAATTGCGGATACTAATTTGTTAAGAATCAATCGGATTGAAGCTATAGCGTCATCGTTGGCTGGAATCGAAATATCTGCGAGATCCGGGTCACAATTTGTATCGATTAAACAAATCGTCGGAATACCCAAAGTGAGACATTCTCGAAGAGCCGTATATTCTTCTTGCTGATCAACGATGATTACAATATCGGGTAACTCCGTCATATATTTGATCCCACCCAGATATGTTTGCAAGTGAGATAATTGTCTCTTCAACATTGCTGCGTCTCTTTTCGGGAGACGTTTGAGTTTCCCCGCCTCCGCTCTCAAGTCCCTGAATTTATGAAGTCTCGTTTCTGTAGTAGACCAATTTGTTAACATACCCCCGAGCCATTTTTTATTAACATAATGACACCGAACCCTTATTGCAGCTGCTGCTACTGAATCCGCAGCTTTACTTTTGGTACCAACTATTAAAAAGTGCTTTCCCCTACTTGCTGCATCAAAAACTAAATCACAAGCTGCTGACAAAAAACGAGCCGTTCTAGTAAGATTTGTAATATGAATACCTTTACGCTTTGCGGAGATGTAAGGTGCCATTCTAGGATTCCATTTCCTAGTACCATGACCAAAATGCACTCCCGCTTCCATCATCTCTTCTAAATTGATGTTCCAGTATCTTCTTGTCATTTCCCCCCACACTTTCCCTTTTTTTTGTTAAGAAACAAGGTACCTTGAAATAAATAATTGTTCCGACGGAACCTTCTGCCAGGGATTGGCCGTTGATACACGGTCCAAGTCATTAATTACTTTCTATTCGTTATTATCTTTATTAACAAATCAAATGACTGGACCATACATACCATATCATACATACCATATATATATAGATATATAGTTAAAAGTTAAAAGAAAAGAATGAATATGCTCTTATTAGGAATCATTAAATCCTGTAAATGATTGTTCTGCTGTATCATGGAAAGTCTTTTGTATGCAAAAACCCAATAATTCTCTGTGGTGGAAAAAAATATCTCTTATTTTCCCCTCGAATAGATTCTTCTTTTTTATTTCCAAAGGAATGTTGTTGTGTTGCCTAGAACGATGCACTAATCCTTTAAATGCGGTACCAACAGGTATCATACCCCCCAGAACAACATTCTCTTTCAGGCCTTTCAACCAATCAATACGACCTCGTAGAGCGGCTTTTGCCAAAACTCGGGCGGTTTCTTGAAAACTCGCTTCAGATATGAAACTTTGAGTATTCAGAGATGCCTTCGTTATTCCCAATAAAATGGCTCGGTAACAGATTGCTTCTTCTAAAGCGCGCCCTGTGCGTTCCGCTCGCAACAATCCGATTAGTTCTCCGGGGGAAAAAACATTAGACATTCCATCTTCTGAAACTAACACTTTTGATGTTATTTGACGTACAATAATCTCTATATGCCTATTATGGATCTGCACCCCCTGGGATCGATAAACCTTTTGGATCTTATTAACCAAAGAAATACGACTTTGCGCTATGGTTAGCTCAGCTCCAATTAAAAATCCCCAAGGATTTCCAATAATTTTTGTTATATGTGCGTTCCAACCTTCAACCCTCTTCTCCAAGTTCATCGATATTGAATGAATTGAACGCACTTCTAACACCTGTTCCACTTTTGGAAGACCCTGCGTTATATCACCCGATCTCGATTTTTCATATATAAATGTAACTAATGTATCTCCTTCATAAAGAATTTCTCCATAATGGCCATGAACGGTTGCTCCCGGAGTGGCCAAATGAGGCTTAGCCGATCTTCTTACTAAGGAGTCAACATGAACAATTATAACTTGACCGGATTTTATGCGCGGTCCATATTTGGATATACATACATTTTCACAAATAAACTGCCCAAGGCTAATTGTTGTGGATGTCTTCTCACAATAATTGTGATGGAGAAAGCACCAATTTAAATCGAATGGATTAAAAATGATGTTACTACATGGATCGCGATTGTAAATTCCCCCATTTTCATCTATTAAATAATATTGAATAGCTCTGAAAGGCTGTTTTAAATTCTCAAGTCGCAAATATTTATTTAAGAAGATCTGATTATAAGTTATTAAGCAGTAAGATGAATAAAAATTCGCAATTTTAGATACAGTACCCAGGGGACCTAACAAATTGCTAATAGCAATCGTGGAATCTTCTTTAATTGATTTTTTTCTCACACTGAGAGATTTGGAACCATTGAATGGACCAATTCGAGAACAATTAGATGATGACAAAATTAGAAAAGATTGGCATTGCTTATTTTTATTCAGCAACATATGAATAGTCCCTTGATGTTGGGTAAGTGATTGAATCTTCGCCTTGGGGTAAAAAGGATTAATATTGGTGCGATCTGATCCATTATCGAGATTCAATCCCGAACCTCCCCTATCATTCCTTTTTTCGGTATACGAAATAGGGGACTTAACTAAGTCAATTCTTATGAAATTTCGAATCAGATCATTTTTCCTTACTTCAACAAGGGAAGCATGGACTTCTTCTATAGAACCATTTCGTCCTTGGTCCCAATTCAATACTAAACAAGTTCGAACTAATTGACTATTTGTGTGAGAGATTCCTCGAATGGGTTTGCCGTTTCCATAAAGGATATAATTGACAACTCGGAGTTGCACATTATCTCTTTCCTGCAACGGATCCTGGGGGAAAAGCGTTGCTAAATTTATGCCATCGGCTATTTCATATGTGACTACAGGCCGAACCGAAACAAAATACTTTTTCTTGATGGGTGTAATCCGTTGGACATAGATCCAATTTTTCAATTTTTTTGAGTCCTTAGAATTTTTTTCTTCCGTTTCTGGTGGTACCAAGATGCCGCTATGCCGAGAGATTTTATCTGTTTCTCCGGGAAAATGGATATCTCCAGAAAATATTTTCAGTTCAATCTTTTTCTTTTTCCTCTCCACTCGGACCAATCCACCTACTCGGCTTCTTGTATTTAAAGCTATTCGTGTACCTACTCCAATGATACTATTGTTCCGTACCATTATGGACGAAGATCCGGGTAAAATATGCACTTCTTCGGGAATGAAAAAAAAGCGATCTACTTTCATTTGGTATTTCGGCCTAAATTCTTTTGCTCCTCGATATTCAATCAAATCTTCTTTTTTTAGGATGAAATCCACCTCTATGGTACCATATTTAGTAATTCCTGAATTGCTTCTTCTGTATTGGGGATCGTCGAAATAAGCAAGAATACTCTTTTTACGTAAAATACCAGTTATGAGTATTTCAATCGAGATACCAGAACAGGACATTAGTTCTTTCTCTCGTTCTTGATCATATTGGAATGGGAGTATGAATCTATTTCTTCGCCTCTTCCCCAATAAATCAGAATTCTCGTAGAGAATGGCAGGGTATATGAAATTCCAATGACCATTGGATATGATTCGATCTGGTCTTGAATAATCAAAACCCCTATCTACTTTTTTACCGAAAGGATCCGAACTAAACAATTTGTGTCTCACTCGATCATTAGTCACTGAGAGGCCAGAAATATATCTCTGTTCGACAGGAAGAGAATGAACATTCATTTGATCTTGATCCCTGTGGGGGGAAAAAGGCACTATATTAGATCTGCACGGATCCCCCGATAATATCCATAAATGGCTTGTTTTTGGTAAGAGATGAACATTACCATATGTATATTCAGGTGCATGGTACACGTCGGTACTCCAGTGGATTTCTCCCTCTGAATCAGAATAAATATGTTTTCGAACTCTTTCTTTAAAATTCAAAGTGGATGTTCCAGCGCGAATCTCGGCGATCACTTGTTCTGATTCCACATATTGACCATTTTGAACTAAAAGAAAACTTTTTGG